GATTTATAAAACATTCCTAGAAAAAATTCTGCCACTTAAAGCTTAAACTTATTAAGTTATAGAAATTTGTAGAGAATATCAAAATAAAAAAAAATGATTCAATTTCTACCATTATTATGATATTACATACGTGAAGTTTCTAATATAGGGGGAGTTGTATTTATTAAACACGTATGCAGATATTAATATCCCCCTTCTCTTTTATTGTATTGCCGTTCTTTTTTTGGGGGGGCAACACAAGACGGGTTGTGCTCGATTAAAATAGAAATTTTCTATTTTCTATTCAATTCAAAATAAAATGTAGATATGAAAATTTTCTGAGAATTTCGTCTAGCCAAGATATAACATATATAAATAAGATAATAGACATCTGTGTAACAGTTTCTGCTCGGGGGTTTACAGATACTCATAATTGTTGTTATAATTGAAATGGAGAGGGATTTTTAACTCAATATTGATGTATCAATTTGTATTTTCTTATTTATGTCATTAGGAAAAGAAAATATCCAATTTTGAGATTCAAACCGTTCATGAATTCGAAGTCAGCAGTTAATAGTTAATGGTTCAAATTTGTCATAAATTTTTACTTTTGCGAATGAAAATCCACATTTGATTTTTAATAGAAAGTGAGAGAAGTTGGCCATTTTGAGATACTATATACTAGACAAGACAGGGGCGGATCAACTCCAATCGAAATAAAGATTTCTTTTAGGAAAGAAAAGTATTAAGAAAAACAGAAGTCAAGATGCAAGTACAATAAAAATAAAAAGAAAAAGCAGTTAAGTAATACGGGACAAATTTCACCAATTTTGTATCGGTTTGGCGGCATGGCCGAGTGGTAAGGCGGGGGACTGCAAATCCCTTTTCCCCAGTTCAAATCCGGGTGTCGCCTGATCAACAAAAAACTTGAAATCTTTTCTTCTGTTCTGCTGATATAACTCACCGAATTATTTCCCATCCGAAGCAGAGGGAGGGCGCTATTTATTAATGCTTGTTTGATTCGAAGCATTCGGGTGGCGTTTTTTGAAGTGGTTTTTTTTGAAAAGATTGTAAATCCTTGAATCCTATCCTAGATTCAAGGAACTATTCTAAGGGTAGAGGGATTATGAATAGTGTTCGGTCAGAATCCTTTTTTTGACTCTGCGCCATTGATTCCACTATACTATTAATTATTATTTATTATTGAGGAATAATTCCTTCATATTTATAGAGATAAGGGGATATAATTCACATGGATATAGTAAGTCTCGCTTGGGCTTCTTTAATGGTAGTCTTTACATTTTCCCTTTCACTCGTAGTGTGGGGAAGGAGTGGACTCTAAGAGTATTACTAATTAATCAAACTGTATCAATTGTTTTATAGATCGTTCTGTAACACGTTTTGAACTATTTAATTAAAATGAAAATCAAAAGATCTTCATTTCGAATTTCATTGGATTCGAATGGAGTAATGCATCGTTATATGAATCATACTTTTTCAATCAAACAGATATTTCACCGACTCCCATCTTTGTATTTTGAAAGGGATCCCAATGATAGGAAATTTTTCCCAACCAAATTCGGTTCTATTTCAATCAACGGTCTTTTACCAGACTTATAGGTGGGTGTTGAAGAAGACCAGATTTTTTAGTCCCTCTTTAAAAAGAAGAAGTCGTTTTGTTAAGTGTATACGCACTTTCTATGAAAAGTGGTATAGACATAGTGGTTGTCTAAGGAGATGCTATACATAAGAGGAGCCTCCCTCAGGCGAGTCACATATTGCATATTTACCACTTGTTTTATAATTTTTAAAATTGTATTTATACTTTATCGACTTCCATTTTATATTATGGTTCAGACCATAAAAATTGGCGAAGTTTACTATTCCTTTTCGAAATCCGAGAAGTGCCCGTGGAACTACTGTTGATGGTTCAATCAATTACTTCTTCGGAATGTTTGCTAATGATTTTATTAAAATATGGCATGGCTTATATCCTTTTCCCTCATTGATTTTATTCTTTTCTTTCAATAGATACCGAGTTCAGATTGAAATTCATAAAAAAAAAGTCTAGTAATTAGAACGATAAGACGTAAGAACAAAACAATTATTTTAGATTGATCGAAACCAATACAATACAAATAGATGGAACAAATAAATAGAATTGGGTGCTATGCCAACCCCATTCCATATATGGAATGGATATCCACATACAAATATATTAAGACTAATATTGGAGAGATTAATATATATTAAATTAAGCCTCTATCTTTATTGTATATTTTGTAAAGTTGTACTTTACACATTATACAACTTTATCTTTATACACCACAATAATTCTAATAGCTAGATCCTATGGTCGAAAGATTCATCTACCATAGGATCTAGCTATTAGAATACTGCCGATCATTATTTAATTTCAATTTAAGACACTAAAATTGGAATACTTTTCATTTTATTTCGAAAACTTTTGATAAGAACTCATAAGTCAAGTTTAATTCAAATTAATTATTTTGACTGACTGTTTTTACGTAAATTATAAGTAGAAAGGCCGTAGGAACTAGAATGAATAGTGCAGTAGCAATAAATGCAAGAATATTTACTTCCATAATCTAATCTTTTTTTTATTTCGCAATAACTCGGGATTTAATCCCATAGAGATGTTAAACCTTTCGCCTGTAAATTCAATGAATGAATTACCTCTCGATGGTTTTGAATCGGATCAATATCATGAATAACAATATCTGAGCTATCAAATCAATTCGTCGTCGAAAATGGAATAGTATAACATAGGAAGTTCTTTTATCCATAACCGAATTCCAACCAGTATTCCTGACCCAATCCATAATTCCTTTATTCGGTTCCGTTCTTTTTTTCTATAACCTACCCTCCGCCTTTCGTGTACAATAATCTGATCAAGTATCATCAGATCGCCCTTCCACTTTCATTAGTCACGCAGTTACAAATCCAAACAAAACAAAAAAAAAAAGAATAGAAACAAATTATTTATTCCCTTGCTAAGAGAAATTGGATCTTTGGTTGATCTGCCTTTTACTCCCCCCACCGTAGATTATTAGTGCTGGGAATATATATCAAAAGTCCAATGTGCAATCTGAATGAGAAATCTATTTTTCAATTAGTAATTTAGGTTACGCAAAACCAGAGTCAGAAAGAGAAATTGAATTATTTAATCTAGAAGAGTATTCTATCAGAAGAATTTTGTTAAAGTTAAATTCATTTTTGATTGTGAATTCCATTTTGTGTATGCGTGCCCTCCCCCCCAAAAACATACAGTATTCTATCCACGGATCGGGAACAATCGAAAAAGCAGACTCAGTATTTCTTGGAATACTTACTATAATGCTACTACTAATTGTAATAATCCACCCACATATGTTTTTATCCTACCAAAAGTAAAGAAATAGAACTTAACCCCCCTTTTGATTTGGGAATGAACTTATGCCCCGGCCCCCTTTCATAGTTCATAGAAAGGGGGAGATGGATTTATTGCTGTATTTATTGGATCCGTCGGGACTGGCGGGGCTCGAACCCGCAGCTTCCGCCTTGACAGGGCGGTGCTCTGACCAATTGAACTACAATCCCAGCGAAAAAAGGGATCTTGCAGAGATTTTTATTCTTTTTATCTCCGCATCGAGTCTTTATGAAAGATAGGGGGTTATACCCTCTCGTGATAGATTGGATTGGCTAATTGGGCGAATTATTGGGCCGAGCTGGATTTGAACCAGCGTAGACATATTGCCAACGAATTTACAGTCCGTCCCCATTAACCGCTCGGGCATCGACCCAGGAAGAATCACTTTTAGACTTATTGTATTGATAATCCATGATTAACTTCCTTTCGTAGTACCCTACCCCCAGGGGAAGTCGAATCCCCGCTGCCTCCTTGAAAGAGAGATGTCCTGAACCACTAGACGATGGGGGCCTACTTGCCCAACCGCCATCATACTATGATCATAGTATGAACAGTTTTTTGAAATTGTCAATATAATGTAATGGTCTGATTGGATCTTTCTGCCTTTTCTAGGTGTAGAGAATTTTGCGATTTGTCATTCATGAATCGTTCATTCTAATCGCCATTCTTCATTCTATATATATAAATAAATCTAGTTATAGAAATCTATATTATTTAGTCTAATATAAAAAGAAAATCAAAAAAGTAGAAATAACACTAAAGGATAAGATTTTATCAGGGAGTCGTTGGTCCAAAAGGGGGGTTAAATTCTATTTCTTTCACTTTCATTCTTCCATTCATTATTAAGATGAGATACCCTTATCTCATACTAAAAAAAAGGAAATTACTAAATACTAAATTTAGTATTTAGTAATGGGATTCATAAATTTTCGAAAAAAAGTTTCATTTAGTTCAGGGAACAAGACAAATAGAATCTCTTCATCATATGATTCGATGAAATATCTTGAAATTTATGTCGAATTGGTAGGTGTACATATAAGTGAACTTTTTTTTGGTGGGAATCGCTTCATTCAAAAAAAGAAAAATAATGGGGTTCGGTCTTGAAACAATCCATTGCATTTTACCCTAGACTTGATAAGTAAATACATTTTGTTATTCGAGAATGAGTCACTATCTAAGTCTCCTGCATGGACTTATATATATAACTTATGTATATAATATATGGACATATAGGCATTTTATCTACATAGTGACCTATTCAGGAATTCATCAAAAAAGCCCTTTTAACTCAGCGGTAGAGTAACGCCATGGTAAGGCGTAAGTCATCGGTTCAAATCCGATAAGGGGCTCTGGTTTTTTCATAAAACTCCAGTTTCCAATTGTACTATTCATATTTGAAGGAAGAATAGAGATATTATTAATATTTGTTTGTAATAAAAAAGTAACTAACGAGATAATAGAGTATTTTTATACTGAGTTATAGTTTTTTTATAGTAGTTATAAAGTTAAACGTTTGTTCAATAAATTGGAATTATTATAAATAAGGATAAGTTACCTCTTGAATGATCAAACCACATATTCCCACTTTCTA